GTCTTTTGACTTTCGTTTGGGCCATGGCGGCCAGTGCTCCTAAGATCATAGAAGCAATGCTGCAGAAAAAGAAGATTTGTTGCAATGTAGCTCCATAAGAACCATAAATAGAAACACGTGAAATATTAGCAGAAATAGAGATTTTAGGCGCAATAGAAAGGAATGCTGTAACCGGGGTGGGTGAACCCTCATAGATATCAGGTGCCCACATATATAGAGTCAAAAGGGATATGGAGTCCGAAGGGGAGGGGGTTTTCTTCGGGGCTCGAGAGATGGAATAGATAGGGCCCCACAAGTTTTGAATTCGTCGCTGGGGAATTCACACGAAAGGGAACGAGGAATTATCAACGAAAAAAGTGCTCTCTGAACCGAACGTGAAAGTTGTTTTCCATCAGACGGCTGTTCCCGTAACTCTACTCTCGACTTGGATTATATATCCGAAAAGGTCCGCTCTCAGCCATTCCACACGCTGCCTAGCAGAGGTGTGGTTATCTGAAGTGGATTCTCTCTTTTGTAGTAGATGCCGAACCCGCTGTGCCCCATTGACTAAGAAGGGGGCGGACGCAGCAGCTACATGGACCCCTTCCTTTCTGTTGTTGCCAGCGCTTTCCCGGGCCGAGCCGGAATTTTTAAAGGGCAGGCAAAGCCCGAAGGCTGCTATCCCAATAGGCCAGCGGGCGGAACGAGGAGAGGGCCCGGCAATCATACCACGGCGGTCAAAAAAGCGTGTTCCCTTCAGATAAGACGCACCATAGGCCATCCTCGGCCTTCTTCGTTTTCGATGAAAAACAAATCTCGATCTCCGAAAGCGTTTTCCTTCCCCCGCCGCATCTCCCTCCCTTCGTCGAGTCTTTCCGGTTGGGGAAAGCATTCCCTTATCTGAACTTGGTGGGCATTCTTTCCAGCCTTAGTAAAATAGGGGGTGGGTTTTGGTTTTCACATAGGCTCAAACATGATTTGAAGGGTCCTAGCTACGCCATGCGTTCAATACAAAATCTGGAAAGCTGCAGGGATGACAAAAAGAGGGCGCAGTCACTTTAATTGTTGCACTGAAAAAAAAAGGACCTAAGAGAAGAGCGTCTTCTCTTAGGTTTCTTCCTCCTGCGCCCGTCGCCGCCCGGCCCGCGTTAGAGGGGAAGATTAGCAAAGCGGGAAAAGACAGAGGGAAGGGGAGCAGCATCTTATTCTCTTCGCGAGAACTTCCGGATCGGAGAAGCATTCGGAACGGGCGTAGCGTTCATTTCGTTGGCAGAAACGATCCAATCCATTCGGCCAAAAACGAAGTCTTTTGACTTGAGAATCAATGATAGATAGACAAGAGATAGATAAACGATATCTAGATTTCTCTAAAAAAAAAAATAAAGTATGAAGTGGTAAGAGCAGATAGATCCTATCCCCTATATCGAACACTCATTCCTATCTATTGATAGATAGATCTTCGTCAAATACCAGACTTTGCCTTTTTTTAGGAATTCCTGATATCCAAGGCAGCTTATCACAAGCACCCCACCCCATACGACTAGTTGGAGGGGCTGTTCACCTTTTGAATCAAACAAAGAAAGTAAGTAGTAGGGGCTTCATAGCAACTTTCATTCTAAAGGAAAGCGAAGAACCAACCTTTAGTCAATAGGAGCCCTACTTCCCTCTTTCCGACCTCATCACTTCAATTCAAGGGCAAACCCATTTCTTAGTCACCGGGCTGAGCGCACCTTTGGTACTTCAATAGGGCGAGCTGTTTGATAGTGACTTCTTTCGTTTGGTAGGGCGACGAAAGGCTACTTCAATCTAGGAAACAGCCGGAAACTCGAGAGGGTCGCCTTTGGAAGCGTTCACCGGTAACAAAAGCCTCACGACATAATCAAAAGGAAGGAGTGAGGCTGACTGAATCCAATCCATAAACCCGGAAATGAAACTTCGTTCCCTTTCGTCAAGTAGGTAAAGTAGGCATACGAACCACTTTGCCTTAGACTCTATTGGAACAAAGAAGGAGGCGGAATGGAGAAAGGAAAGGGACAAGGGCGGTCTTGCTTGGCGCGAAGGCTGCTGGTTCGGGGGTAGAGTACAGTACTAAAGGTCCTCGGACTTCCAGGCGGTTTTTCTTTTGGGAAGCTGTTCACCGTTGGATCTCGCCAATACAGCCCCCTATAGTTTTCGTTACCGAGATATCTTTTTTTTTATTGTTCCCAGGGATTTTTTGGGGAATCTGCTCCCATGCTGCAAACAGTAAAATCTGAACCTTGTCGCTCTTCTTTCTTTCCTCGCGAGCAGGAAGCACACCAGCAGCGTGCGTTGCGTGATTCTACTGTGTTTTTTGCACTTGACTGGGTGGACAGTTGACCAGAAGATAACTTCGATTCGCCCGGCCAGCAGGCGGGCGGCGTGCTTATCTTGTGTGACAACACTACAGAGCGAGTGGCTCTTCTAGGCGGGCAGCTGTGTGACAACACTACAGAGAAAGCGGCGCTTTCGTGTAACATGCTATGGTCTCAACGCCCTTACG